TTTTTTTTCTAATTAATATAGTTTTAAATGTTAGCCATGATGCCATTTATCAATATTTTTGAAGCAGGATCGAAGTTGTTTATATATTAGTATATATATATATAATATATATATATATTTTTTTTTTATTTTTTGAGGCTATCATAAAATACTTCATATAAGTCTACTTTCATAGAACATAGAACATAGTATCTTTCTTTGTACTTAAAGAAGAATCAAGTACAAATCAAAAGATATCCGATTATTTTATTTATTAGAATAGAAGATAGAAAAGAGAATTTGAAATGTCTTTTTTGTGTGTTAACTTATCTTGTTCTTTATTAGTATTAAATTCTATAATTATCAAAGTGATTATACTAATCAAATAGTATTTTGTAAAAATATATGGGTATAGTTACCTATTCATATCTATTCATCTGCATATTGTATCTTTTTTTGTAATTGACAACAAAGATAGATTAAGTCACGCTATATCATAATTTTTTTTTATTAAATATTTTCAATGCAGTCCAAAATAAAAGCAAAATTCGTTCTAACTAGAGATATTATATATAAGAGAGAAAATGCATTAGAATCTTTGTAATTTTTTCTATTCTGGGGTTTATATATAAATGAGAATTTTATTATAATTCCTAATTGAAAAAAATTTGACTTTTTCAAGTAATTTATACTAATATACTAAAATAGTAATATACTAAATTTAAGAATTTAAGATAAAAAAAATCCAAAATGAAATCAAGAATAATTAGAATTAAAACTAGAATTAAAATTCTAGTTAATGGTTCCAATTTGACCTAAATTTTGGGATCTATCACTGGAAATCCTTTTTTTATCAATTCAAATCGATTGAAGAATTCTTCAATAGATAAAGGAAAGAAGTTCTTAAAGAATATGTATGTGTTTTGAAATAGAATTAATTATTTCAATTGAATTCAATAAAAAACAAAAATCCTCCCCCCTTTTTTTGGAAGGGGATAAGCAAAATAAATAGGATTAAAAAAAAAAAAGAAAAAAGAATTGAATCATTTTTCTCGATTTTGAATTAGATTTGGCGACATGGCCAAGCGGTAAGGCAGGGGACTGCAAATCCTTTATCCCCAGTTCAAATCTGGGTGTCGCCTTTTCAACAAGATATTTAAAATTTCTTTTTCTATATCCTACTAATAAAATTTGACAAATTTTTGTTCTTTATAATTAATAATTAGAGACAAAGATTTTCTTGATACTGGATTTCTCTAATTCCTCGTTCGAGAAAATAGAAAAACTTGTCCAGTGGAATTCAAAAAAATAAAGGAATAGGTTTAAGATTTGTAGTGACAGCTCCTCTTTCTCTCATAGAAAGAGAGACAGTAAGTTTAGATTAAATAGAAAATTATTAACGTATACAATACAATAATGTATTATTTATGTATCTTGATAATACATTTAGATATTTCTTAAAAAAAAAAAAGAGTTTGTATGTCAGATTTTTAAGGCTTTCTACGAGAGATTCTAGCTAAAATTAAGCTAAGCACTTTCTATTTTTTAATTGGTTTATTAATAGCCTTATAAATCAGAATCGTATTTTGACTCTTCACTAATAATTGTATTATTATTATTGATCAATAATGGAATAATTACTTCATAGAAATAGGAGACACAAATTACATGGATTTAGTCAGTTTTGCTTGGGCTGCTTTAATGGTAGTCTTTACATTTTCACTTTCCCTTGTAGTATGGGGAAGGAGTGGACTTTAATTAGGAAGATTTTTTGAGAAATCATTCGAGTAATCGAATTATATCAATCAATTTTTTCTTTGATCTTTTTACATCAATGGATCTTGCAAAGCTTTATTCAATAAAAGCTTGTCTCTCTTTTACAAGATAATCTATAAAAAACTCTCTACTGCGATAGAAAAAAGTATATTCTACCGCAGTAGATCGTTTGTTTTAGTTAACACTTGGGATTCTCTTTTTTTTAATCACTTTCTTTTATTTCTTTATTTCTTTAATTATTGATAAGAATTTCTAATTCAAGTTTAAGTCAAATTAATCCTTTTGGCTGACTGTTTTTACGTAGATAATAAGTAAAAAAGAAGTAGGAACTAGAATGAACAGTGCAGTAGCAATAAATGCGAGAATATTGACTTCCATAATCTCATTTTTCTTTTTTTTTTTTTTTTCGCAATAACTCGGGATATAATCCCATAGAAAGGAGATATTGAACTCCTTTAAATAAATGAAATTCAATAGGATGGTTTGCATCCTGATAATATTGAATCGGATCCTTTTTTTGAGTAAAGGATATCTGATCTATCAAATCGATTTATTGTTGAGAATTAAATAGTATAACATAGGAAGATCTTTTACCCATACTAGTTTGGTAATGGATTGGATTAGTCCTTTTCCACTTTTTGTGTCTTATAGCTTATTGTCTGCCTATTGTCTGTCTTCCTTATCTTAATATCCTTAATTTTTCTTATATTTTTAAATTTAATGCAATTAAGGATTTTTATTTAAATGACTGAAATTCTATAGGTCAGTCACACACATATCCAAACTAAGACTAGAAGTATGATGGTAAAAAGAGAAGATAATAAAATCGAATATTCTAAGAAATTAACTGAAAAGGTTCATTTCTTCATTTTCTCTTTTTTTTAGTAAGTCTCTCCTTTTTCGGATTTGGAATGGAATGCATATATTCCAAATTAAGTCTGCTACTTGAATGAAAATATTAAGTATAAAAAAAAATCGGAACTAAAAGAGGTGTACTTTATTTAATATGAAGAGTACTTTGTTTGTTAAGGTAATTATACAAAGTTTATTCTTTATTAATAAAGAAAAAAATAAAACTTTTTATTTTTATTTATAAAAAAAATAAAAACTTGTAAAATAGCATCATTTTATTGATCAAGAACAGTAAAAAAAAAAGTATGACGAGGGTCGATGGTATAAATAAAAGACTGAATGAATATAGTAAAACTTTTGATTCGTAGAATCAGGATATTAGAAATATATATCTTATCAATCAATAGATAGTAGTCAAAAAAAAATGAGATTTCTGCATCCATATTTATCTGGGTAATAAATGCAAAACGAAAACAAAAGAGATATTCATTCCAATAAAATATCATTTCAATGATTATTAAAATTGAGATTTTGTTTTCTGCCTCCCTTTTTACACGAAAAAGAAAAGAAAAATGGATGAATATTTCGGATTCTAGTTCGGGACTGACGGGACTCGAACCCGCAGCTTCCGCCTTGACAGGGCGGTGCTCTAACCAATTGAACTACAATCCCAGCAAAGCAAGGTCTATGGTATAAATATTCATAAAGGTAATATGAATATCATCCCATTCAGCTATATGCTATACGAAAGTTAAAAATAATATTTTTTATAATATTAATATATTCACATAATAATATTATATAGACTCTAGTCAGAGTGAGACAGATTACTAGTAATCTTTTATTGTTTTATTCAAATTGTTTTATTCAAAAAAAAAGATAATTTATCTGCTCTTTAAGAGCAATAAACTCTTTTTTTTTTTTAATGAGACTTTATTAAATGAAATTTCAGTAATAATTTACTGATTGAAACTTCAAAAACTTTCATGAATCTCAATTCTTAGAAAGAAAAATTGATAAGAATGCATATAGAATATGCATATCATATAAATACACGATATGCATATAAATACACGAACTCTTTTCATTAATTTAATGGATGGTTTGACATTTCCTTTTATTTAAAGTCCTTAATTAAATATTAATTAAAAGGAAATCTCAAATATCAAATATATATTACTAAATCATATATAACATATATATTCATAGAGTAGCATTTTTGGGCCGAGCTGGATTTGAACCAGCGTAGACATATCGCCAACGAATTTACAGTCCGTCCCCATTAACCGCTCGGGCATCGACCCTGGGTGGAAGGATTAATTCTAGGTTTAACGAAGAATTAATCCTATGTTTCTTAATAAACCCGGGAGAATTAAATTAATCTTAGGTTTATTGATTAATTATCACCTTACCAACTTTTTATCTTACCCCCAGGGGAGATCGAATCCCCGCTACCTCCTTGAAAGAGAGATGTCCTAACCACTAGACGATGGGGGCAAATCTGCCCACACTTCGTCATCAGTCAGTATTCAAATTATAATATGTATTTTTTTACTGTCAATAGACTTTTATATTACTTTACTTTATTCTTTCTTTTTTGATCATTTTTGTCATCATATTTTTATCATGTTTTTGATCACATTTTTTATTTTTTTATGACTTGATCCAAAAAGTATTCCCTATTCTTATGTTAAGATTGCGTATAATTTTTTGATTTGATAATTCATTTATGAACTATTCTATGCTAAATTATAATGATAAGAATTTAACGAAAAGAGCTTAGTTGAAGAATTCCTTCAATTCAGGTAGTTATGTAATGTAATCGGTCTACGAGAAGAGTACAATTTCTTTTTACTTCATAATTATTTTTAAAGTAAATCGGAGCTCGTTGCTTCATTTGATGTTCAGATCAAATATGTCTATTACTACATGTACACTTTTTCATGTACACTTTTTCTATTTAATATTTCAAAAAGATTCGGTTTTTCCGTTCCTAGTATGAAATTCTTCTGAATAATATGAAATGTAGAACTTTAAATTTAATTATTATCATTTTTAAATTTAATTATTATCATTTTTAAATTTAATTATTATCATTTTTTTCTATTTTATATAGAAAAGATTCCATAATTGCAAGAAAGTAGCAGAATCATGTTTCAGGAATATTTTATCAATACATTTCCATTCCATTAATTTATACTTCTTGCAAATCCTCACGTTTTTTTTGGAATGAAAGCGGTTTTTCTTCATTATTCTATTCCACCTCTTTTCTTCATTATTCTATTCCACCTTTTTAAAAATAAAATCATTCTATTTCTATTCCACCTCTTTACAAAAAAAATAAAATTTCATAATCCTATGGGAGGCATAAAATAAAATATATGGTACATTTTTTGTCAAATTATGGCCCACTGGTCATTCGTCCACAAGAGTTTAGAAAAGATTGAAAAACTTTTGAAAAAATTCGTCATTCACCATATTGTTGAGCCGTTATCAACATTTATTTTTCCTACAAAAAAAAGAATTAATTCCAATCAAGATAGAAATTCTTGGAATGAAGCATCATCTGATGATGATGAATTAGATGAGGAGGACTCTTTATCATCAGAAGACTTTGATTCCAAGTCAGATGAGGACTCTTTGTCAGAGTCAAATGAAGGATCATCTGAGGAGGAATCAGATGTTGAGTCCTATTATATATAAGGACTTTTTCTTTTATCGAGAGTTAGAACATTATTCCAATTGGTCTTTAAGAAATCATATTATTCCGTTTATTTACCAGATTGATCGGTTCATAGAATACCATAAGCAAAAAGAAACTCTTTTTGCAACAAGTGTTCTCAATTTACTAGAAGAAATAAAGAAAATAGTTACCTATTTCAAATCGTCAATCGATGATCCTTATCCATCAGAGGAGTTGGACCCATTGTACTCTTGCCATTATAAGTGGTTTGAGATGCAGTACTTCAAGTGGGATCTAACTCAATCAGAGGAGTTGGCCCCATCGTATTCACTCCCTTTGTCGGAATCCGAGTGGGAAGAGAGGGATTCGCAAATTAATGAGCTCGCTCCGAGATATCGTTGCGAATTGATTTCTTACTGGGTCCGGGGTTCTATTTTCTCGACTAAAATATCGAGAAATCCAAATATCTACCTTTCGGGACCAAAGGTGATAAAATTTCTCCGAAAAATTTCGGAGGTATTGCGTACTATATGAATCAATTTTTATCCAAATCAAATCCTTCATTTTATTTGGATAGAATAAAAAAGTAGTAATGGACATATATGGAGTTCACTAAAATTTCATGTGATTTATCAAACAGAATAGAAATTCCATCATTACTAGATTGATCTATAGATAGGGATCGTCAAGAAATAATGATCAACTAAAGGGATTTTTTTCGATAATAAATAAGCTTCAGATTAAGATGATTTGGAATGAAAATAGGGGAATGTCAACAATACCTGGGTTTAATCAGATACAATTTGAGGGCTTTTGCAGATTTATTACTAAAGGCTTGAGGGAAGAATTTGATAAGTTTCCAGAAAAAAAAATGAAAGATATAGATCAAAATATGGAATTTCTATTTTTTGTGGAAAAATATCAATTGGTAGAACCCTTGATAAAAGAAAGAGATGCTTTTTATGAATCACTTACATATTCTGCAAGATTATATGTACCCGCGGGATTAATTCGAAAAACCAGTATAAAAATGCAAAAACAAACCGTTTTTATAGGAAACATTCCTTTAATGACTTCCCAAGGAACTTTTATAATAAATGGAATATATAGAACTGTAATTAATCAAATATTGCAAAACCCTGGTATTTATTATCGTTCAAGATTGGACCGCGAAGGAATTTCTGTCTATACGGCCACTATAATATCAGATTGCGGAGGAAGGATAAAGTTAGAAATGGATACAAAAGCAAGGATATGGGTGCGTGTGAGTAGGAAACAAAAGATATCGATTCTAGTTCTATTATTAGCTATGGGTTCGAATCTGAAAGAAATTCTAGATAATGTTCGTTACCCTGAGATTTTATTGTCTTTCGCAAATGATAAGAAGGAACTAAAAAAGATTAGTTCAAAAGAAAATGCTCTTTTGGAGTTTCACAAAAAGTTTTTTTCTAAAGAAGAGAAGGAACAGAAAGATATTGTATCTTCAGAGTCCTTATGTGAGTACTTACAAAAGGACTTTTTAGAAAAATTTTATAAAAAAAAATGCGAACTAGGAAAGATTGGTCGACGAAATATGAATCGGAGACTTAATCTCGATATATCTCAGGACAATATATTTTTGTTACCAAAAGATATATTGGCTGCTGCCGATCATTTGATTGAAATGAAATGGGAAATGGGTACACTTGATGATATGAATCACTTGAAGAATAAACGTATTCGTTCTGTAGGAGATCTTTTACAAGATCAATTTAGATTGGCTCTCTCTCTTTTAGAAAAGGCAATTCGGAATACTATATCTGTAGCAATTTCTCGTAATAAATGGATACGAAGTCCTCAAATTTTGGTAACTTCAACTTCATTCAAAACTACTTATGAATCGTTTTTTGGTCTTCACCCCTTATCGCAACTTTCAGATCAAACTAATCCATTAGCACAAGTAGCTCATGGTCGAAAATGGAGTTTTTTGGGTCCTAGAGGACTGACAAGTCGGACTGCTAGTATTCAGATACGAGATATCCATCCTAGCTACTATGGACGTATTTGTCCAATTGATACATCTGAAGGTACTAATGTTGGACTTATTGGATCCTTAGCTATTTATGCACGGATTGGTCATTGGGAATCTATAGAAAGTCCGTTTTATAAAATATCTGAGAAATCAAGAAAAAAAAAAGGACAGATGGTTTATTTATCACCAACAAAAGATGAATATTATATGATAGCAGCAGGAAATTCTTTGGCTTTGAACCAGGGTATTCAAGAAGAAGAGGTTGTTCCTGCTCGATACCGTCAAGAATTCCTAACTATTGCGTGGGAACAGATTCATCTTAGAAGTATTTCTCCCTTCCACTATTTTTCTATTGGAGCTTCTCTTATTCCTTTTATCGAGCATAATGACGCCAATCGAGCTTTAATGAGTTCTAATATGCAACGCCAAGCAGTTCCGCTTTCTCAGTCGGAGAAGTGTATTGTTGGAACTGGCCTAGAAGGCCAAACGGTTGTAGATTCGGGGTTTTCACTTATAGCTGAGCATCAGGGAAAGGTCCTTTATACTGATAGTCAAAAGATCCTTTTTTCAAGGAATGGGAATACTGAAAGTATTCCTTTAGTTAAGTATCAAGATTCCAACAAAAAAACTTTGATCCATCAAAAACCCCGGGTTCAGGGAGGTAAATGCGTTAAAAAAGGTCAAATTTTGGCGGACGGTGCCGCTACAGTTGATGGGGAACTCGCTTTAGGAAAAAACATATTAGTAGCTTATATGCCATGGGAGGGTTATAATTCTGAAGATGCAGTACTAATTAGTGAACGTCTGATATATGAAGATATTTTTACTTCTTTTTCTATTCGGAGATATGAAATTAAGACTTATATGACAAATCAAGGCCCTGAAAGAATCACTAAGGGAATACCCCATCTCGAGACTCATTTTCTCCGCAATTTGGATAGGAATGGGATTGTGATGTTGGGATCTTGGGTAGAAACAGGTGATATTCTTGTAGGTAAATTAACGCCAAGAGAGGATGAACCGTTTCCAGAGGACAGATTATTAGAGGCTGTGCTTGGCATAGATTTATCCAGTACAAAAGAAACTTCTCTAAGACTACCTATAGGTGGAAAAGGTCTAGTTATTGATGTGAAATGGATTGAGATGAACGATTCCAGTGATTTTTTAGAGATGGTTTCTGTATATATTTTACAGAAACGTCAAATCAAAGTAGGTGATAAAGTAGCTGGAAGACATGGAAATAAAGGTATTATTTCCAAGATTTTGTCTAGACAAGATATGCCCTATTTGCAAAATGGAACACCTGTTGATATGGTCTTCAATCCCTTGGGAGTACCTTCACGAATGAATGTGGGACAGATATTTGAATGCTCACTTGGATTAGCAGGGGATTTGCTAAAGAGACATTATCGAATAACACCCTTTGATGAAAGATATGAGCAAGAGGCTTCGAGAAAACTAGTGTTTTCTGAATTATATGAAGCTAGTAAACAAACAAAAAATCCATGGGTATTTGAGCCTGAATACCCTGGAAAAAGCAGAATATTTGATGGAAGAACAGGAAATCCTTTTGAACAACCTATTCTAGTAGGAAAGTCCTATATCCTAAAATTAATTCATCAAGTAGATGATAAAATCCATGGACGTTCTACTGGGCCTTACACACTTGTTACACAACAACCTCTTAGAGGAAGGGCCAACCAAGGGGGACAACGGGTAGGAGAAATGGAAGTTTGGGCTCTCGAAGGATTTGGTGTTGCTCATATTTTACAAGAAATCCTTACTTATAAATCTGATCATATTAGAGCTCGTAAAGAAATATTAAATACTATGCTTATTGGAGGAAGAGCACCTAACCCTGAGGATGATTTTCCAGAAACTTTTCGAGTACTCGTTCGAGAACTACGATCTTTGGCTCTAGAACTGAATTATTTCCTTGTATCTGAAAAGAACTTCCAGATTCATAGGAAGGAAGTGTGATCTGAATTAATAATTATTTCAATTTTTATGATTGACCAGTATAAACATCAAAAACTTCAAATTGGACCAGTTTCCCCTCAACAAATAAAGGCTTGGGCGACCAAAATTCTACCTAATGGGGAAAAAATAGTTGGAGAGGTAACAAAAAATGAGACTTTTCATTATAAAAGCAATAAACCAGAAAAAAATGGATTGTTTTGCGAACGAATCTTTGGACCCATAAAAAGTGGATTTTGTGGGTGTGGAAAATATCGAGAGATTGGGGCTGAAAAAGAAAACCCAAAATTTTGTCAACAATGCGGAGTAGAATTTGGTAATTCTCGGATACGAAGATATCAAATGGGGTACATTAAACTCGCATGTGCAGTGACTCATGTGTGGTATTTAAAAGGTCGTCCTAGTTATATCGCAAATCTTTTAGATAAATCCCTTAAGGAATTAAAAAGTCTAGTATATTGCGGTGTGTGATTTGATCAAAATTCTCATTTGACAGGTTCGAATTGAGAAACTGTCATCCCATTCGATCCTATTGGGATGCCCTAGCTCTGACATGTGTTTTGGAAGAAATAACATGAAACTTAGAATTTTTGGTATATTCTATACTTCTAATTTAAAGGGGAATTAATCCATGGTCGATTCTATAATAGATAAACCTAGTTATACCTTGTGAAAATCTTTTTTCATGAGATTTATCATTCCATTTAGAAAAAGATTTTGCTTAAGCAATCAAATATAGTATGGTTACAGAAGTTTATCCATCGCATATATGCTTCAAGTAAGGCATAACCGTCGAGGTGACTAGGGACCTAAAAGATTAAATGGAATGAGATATAGACAAATAAATCCCGTATGAATTCAAAAATCAGAAATCTTTAAGAGAATTCATTAGGGAAATAGACTACTCAATAATTTGACATTCTCATTTTAAGCAATTCATTTATCAAATTCAAGTAAAATAAGAATGAATCAATGAGAAATTAGTTTTAATTGGGAACTTGAGTAAAGAGTAGTTCTTTTTCATTTTTTATCTAAAAAAAGAAAGAACTTTTTTTTCTTTTTTTTAACTACTTGAGCCGGATGAGAGGAAACCTTCACGTCCGATTTGAAAGGGGGGAATCCTTTAGGAACCTATCTCGATTGTTCTTTTGCTAGGCCCACAGCTAAAAAACCAACTTTCTTACGATTACGAGGTTCATTCGAAGATGAAATCCAATCCTGGAAATACAGCATTCCGCTTTTTTTTAATACCCGAGGCTTCGAGAAATTTCGAAATCGAGAAATTGTGACAGGAGCTGATGCTATTAGAGAGCAATTAGCTGATTTAGATTTGCGAATTCTTATCGAGAATTCATTAGTAGAATGGAAAGGATTAGCAGTCCTGAAACCTACTGGAGATAAATGGGAAGATAGAAAAATTCAAATAAGAAAGAATTTTTTGGTTAGACGTATGGAATTAGCTAAACGTTTTCTTCAAACAAATATAGAACCTGAATGGATGGTTTTGTACTTATTACCAGTTCTTCCTCCCGAATTGAGACCCATTATTCAGATAGAAGGGGGTAAGCTAATAAGTTCGGATATTAATGAGCTCTATAAAAGAGTTATTGAGAAGAATATTCTTCTTAGCAATTTATTAAGTATATCTTCATTTATATCTTCGGACAGAGATGTTGTTGTTATAAATTCTCAGGCAAAATTATTACAAGAAGCTGTGGATATACTTCTTCATATTGGGGTCCGCGGACAACTGAGGTCAGATGGTTTTACTAAAGATAAAGATTACAAATCTTTTTCAGATATACTTGGAGGGAAAGAAGGAAGATTTCGTGAGACTTTGCTTGGTCGACGGGTTGATTATTCAGGGCGTTCTGTCATTGTTGTGGGTCCTTCTCTTTCATTATATCAATGTGGATTACCTCGAGAAATGGCAATAGAGCTTTTCCAAGCATTTCTAATCCGCCATCTAATTAGGAAACATTTCGCTACTAACATAGCGACTGCTAAAAGGCTGATTCAGGAGCGGGAAAAAGAACCTATTGTATGGGAAACACTTAAAGAAGTTATGGAGGGGCATCCTATATTATTGAATAGAGCACCCACTCTGCATAGATTAGGCATATTGGCTTTCCAACCCATTTTAGTAGAGGATCGTGCTATTTATTTACACCCATTAGTTTGTAAGGGTTTTAATGCAGACTTTGATGGAGATCAAATGGCTGTTCATTTACCTTTATCTTTGGAGGCTCAAGCAGAAGCTCGTTTACTTATGTTTTCTCATATAAATCTTTTATCTCCAGCTATTGGAGATCCTATTTGTGTGCCAACTCAAGATATGCTTATCGGACTTTATGTATTAACCATGGGAATTCGTGAAGGAATTTGTGCAAATAGGTATAATTTACTTAATTGGAGAAACTATCAAAATGAACCAATTGACAATAAAAACTTTAAGTATAAAAAAAAAAAAGAACCTTATTTTTCTAGCTCATATGAAGCACTTGGAGCTTATCGGCAAAAAAGAATCAGTTTAGACAGCCCTTTGTGGCTCCGATGGAATTTAGATAAAGGTGTTGTTGGGTCAAGCGAAGTTCCTATTGAAGTTCAATATGAATCTTTGAGTACTTCTCATGAGATTTATGAGCATTATCTAATAATAAGAAGTACAAAAGATGAAATCCGTTGTATATATATTCGAACCACTATTGGTCATATTTCTTTTTATCGAGAAATAGAAGAAGCCATACAAGGGTTTAGTGAAATCCGGGTTTAGTCGAATCCGGTATATTCATACACTATCTAAACTCAAAAATTAGATTAGGTGATGCCCCGGGCAGCGAAATTCGGGTTTTTCCAATTTCATTAATATCGTTTTTTCTGAATTTCTGCATAAATAGAAATCAAGACTAAAATAAAAGAAATTCTATCTTCGAACCACTCACTAATGTTTATTGTCGAATCCTACTCAGCAGAATATAGAAGAGGTTTTTATGAAAGAACAAGCCTTTTACAATAGAGTCTTAAATGGAACTGCTATGAAACGACTTATTAGCAGATTAATAGTTCATTTTGGAATGGCATATACATCGCATATCCTAGATCAACTAAAGACTTTAGGTTTCCATCAAGCCACTACTACATCTATCTCATTAGGAATTGATGATCTTTTAACAATATCATCGAAACCTTGGTTAGTTCAAGATGCTGAACAACAGAATTCTATTTTGGAGAAACACCATTATTTTGGAAATGTACACGCAGTAGAAAAATTACGTCAATCTATTGAAATATGGTATGCTACAAGTGAATATTTGAGACAAGAAATGAATCCAAACTTTCGGATGACTGATCCTTCTAATCCAGTCTATTTAATGTCTTTTTCGGGAGCTAGGGGAAATGCATCTCAGATACACCAATTAGTGGGTATGAGAGGATTAATGTCAGATCCTCAAGGACAAATGATTGATTTACCCATTCAAAGCAATTTACACGAGGGACTCTCTTTGACCGAATATATAATTTCTTGTTATGGAGCTCGCAAAGGAGTTGTAGATACTGCTATACGAACAGCAGATGCTGGATATCTTACTCGTAGACTTGTTGAAGTAGTTCAACACATTATTGTACGTAAAAGAGACTGTGGTACTATTCAAGGTATTTCCGTCAGTCCTCAAAATGGGATGACAGAAACCTTTTTGGTACAAACACTAATCGGTCGTGTATTAGCAGATGATATCTATATTGGTCTACGATGCATTGCTACTCGAAATCAAGATATTGGGATTGGACTGGTCAATCGATTTATAACCTTTCAAACACAATCAATATATATTAGAAGTCCTTTCACTTGCAGAAGTACATCTTGGATCTGTCAATTATGTTATGGTCGGAGTCCCACTCATGGTGATTTGGTTGATTTAGGAGAAGCTGTAGGTATTATTGCGGGTCAATCGATTGGGGAACCTGGAATTCAGCTCACATTAAGAACTTTTCATACTGGTGGAGTATTCACAGGTGGTACTGCCCAATATGTACGAACTCCTTTTCAGGGAAAAATAAAATTCAACGAGGATTTGCTTCATCCTACACGTACCCGTCATGGGCATCCTGCCTTTCTGTGTTCTACAGACTTTTATGTAACTATAGAAAGTCGAGATATTATACATAATATGAGTATCCCTTCGAAAAGTTTGATTTTAGTTCAAAATGATCAATATGTAGAATCAGAACAAGTTATTGCTGAGATTCGCACTGGAATGTCTACTTTTCCTTTGAGAGAGACAGTACAAAAACATATTTTTGCGGAATCAGGAGGAGAACTGCACTGGAGTACTGATGTCTACCATAAACCTAAAGATACATATAAAGATACATATAGTAATGTGCATCTATTACCAAAAACAAGCCATTTATGGGTATTAGCAGGAAGTCCTTGGAGATCCGATAGAGTGTCTTTTTCGGTCCACAAGGATCAAGATCAAATGAATGTTGATTCTTTTTCTATTGAAGAAAGATATATTTCTGACCTCTCAAAAACTAATAATCAATTAAGATATAAATTGTTGGATACTTCTAATAAAGGGGAAATTCTTGAACATTCACGAACTGATCAAATCATATCGAAAAATTTTTCGAATTTCATATATCCTTCTATTTTGCAAGAGAATTCTTATTTCTTGGCGAAAAAGCGAAGAAATCGATTTATTATCCCATTAAAATATGATAAAGAACAAGAAAAAGAACTAATATCTTCTTTTGCGATTTCGATGGAAATACCTATAAACGGTATTTTCCTTCAAAATAATAGTATTCTTGCTTTTTTTGATGATACACGATACAGAAGAGTCAATTCAGGAATTATTCAATACGGGATCATAGAGATAGAGTCGATCATAAAAAAAGAAGATTTGCTTGAGGATCAAGGAATAAAACAATTTCCGGAATACTATACGTTGATTGAGGATAAAGAAATACAAGAATTTAGCCCGGAATACCAAACTTTGATTGAATATCAAAAATATCAAATGTTGATTGAGTATCAAAAAAAACAAAAATTGAATCCGGAATACCAAATGTTAATAAAAGATCAAGGAATAAAAGAATTTCTGGAAGACCAAATGTTAATTGAGGATCAAGAAAGACAAGAATTCAGTCCAGAATACCAAATGTTAATTGAGGATCAAGAAAGACAAGAATTGAGTCCGGAATACCAAATGTTAATTGAGGATCAAGAAAGACAAGAATTGAGTCCGGAATACCAAATGTTAATTGAGGATCAAGAAAGACAAGAATTGAGTCCGAAATACCAAATGTTAATTGAGGATCAAGAAAGACAAGAATTCAGTCCGGAATACCAAATGTTAATTGAGGATCAAGAAAGACAAGAATTGAGTCCGGAATACCAAATGTTAATTGAGGATCAAGAAAGACAAGAATTGAGTCCGGAATACCAAATATTAATTGAGGATCAAGAAAGACAAGAATTGAGTCCGGAATATCAAATGTTAATTGAGGATCAAGAAAGACAAGAATTGAATCCGGAATACCAAATGTTAAGTGAGGATCAAGAAAGACAAGAATTGAGTCCGGAATACCAAATGTTAATTGAGGATCAAGAAAGACAAGAATTCAGTCCGGAATACCAAATGTTAAGTGAGGATAAAGAAAGACAAGAATTGAGTCCGGAATATCAAATGTTAATTGAGGATCAAGAAAGACAAGAATTGAGTCCAGAATACCAAATGTTAATTGAGGATCAAGAAAAACAAGAATTCAGTCCGGAATACCAAATGTTAAGTGAGGATAAAGAAAGACAAGAATTGAGTCCGGAATATCAAATGTTAATTGAGGATCAAGAAAGACAAGAATTGAGCCCGGAAAACCAAAGGAAAGTGGATCAGTTTTTTTTCATTCCCGAAGAAGTACATATCTTACCGAAATCCTCTTCTATAAGGGTCCGGAACAATAGTATCATTGGAATAAATACATGGCTCACTTTAAATAAACGAAGCCAGGTAGGTGGATTAGTCCAAGTAAAGAAAACAAGAAAATATATTGAACTGAAAATCTTTTCCGGAGATATTCATTTTCCGAGGGAAACAGATAAGATATCCAGGCACAGCGAGATTTTGATACCACGAGAAACAGGAAAAAAAAATTCTAAAAAATTCCAAAAATGGAAAGATTGGATCTATGTTCAAGGGATCACACCTATCAAGAAGAAGTATTTTGTTTCGGTTAGACCTGTAATTACATATGAAATACCTGATGAGATTGATTTAGCAACACTTTTTCCTCAGGATCTCTTGCAAGAAAAAGACAATCTCCAACTTAGAGTTGTCAATTATTTCCTTTATGGAGATAGCAAGTCAATTCGAATAATTTGTCTCAAAAGTATTCAATTAGTTCGGACTTGTTTAGTATTGAATTGGCACCAAGAACAAAATAGTTCTATAGAAGAAGAGGTTCATGCTTCATTTGTTGAGATAAAGACAAATTTTTTAATTCGCAATTTCATAAAAATTGAGTTAATTAAACCTTCATATATCGGAAAAAGATATGAAAGAGCAAGTTCAGGATTCATTCCTGATAATATTTTAGATCGTATTGCTGATAATAGATTAGATCGTAACAATATCAATCCTTTTTATTCCAAGACGAAGATTCAATCATTTAATCAACATCAAGGAACTATGGGTACTTTGTTAAATCGAAACAAGGATTACCAATCTTTTATTATTTTGTCATCATCCAATTGTTCTCAAATGCATCGATTCCAAAATAATAATAATACTGTGAAAAAAAAAAGGAATCCCCTATTCCTATATATATTTGTTTTGGGTCCACTAGGTACTAGTGTATCTAAAATAATGAATTTTTATATATTTTGTAATTTAATAACTTATAATGAGATCTTATTAAATAAATATCTTTTTTCTAACTATTTTGCTAATTGGTTTGATTTTTTTGACAATTTGAAAGAGATTTTCTTGCTACTCAACATCATTTTACTAGATATAGAGAATTCTAAGTTTGATCCATGTGTCATTGTAAGGCCATCTCTTTTGGAACAGACTGTCAAAGTATTGATTCAAGTCTATAATACATATAGAATACTTCAACCTGAAGTAGCTGAATATTGTTTAATCGATGAGAATAGGAGAATTTACAATCCGGATCTACCGATAAGCTTTTTTTTGAACCCATTCAATTGGAATTGGTACCCTTTCTTTCAAGATGATAGTTGGGAAGAGACATCGACAAAAATAAATCTTGGACAATTTATTTGCGAGAATTTGTGTCTATTTCAAGACGAATCATATGTCAAAAAATCCGGTCAAATTGTAATTATTAATCTTGATTCCTTAATTATAAGATCAGCTAAGCCCTATTTGCTCACTTCAGGTGCAACTATTCATGGTCATTATGGGGAAATATTTTATAAAGGAGATGTATTGGTTACATTTCTATATGAAAAATCGAGATCTAGCGATATAACGCAAGGTCTTCCAAAAGTAGAAAAATTTTTCGAAGTACGTTCGATTGATTTAATATTGACAAACCTAAAAAGGAGAGTTGAAGGCTGGAACCAACGTATATCAAGAATTCTTGGAGTACCTTGGGTTTTCTTCATTGGAGCTGAGCTAACCATAGCCCAAAGTCGTATTTCTTTGGTTAATGAGATCCAAAAGGTTTATCGATCTCAGGGGGTACATATCCATAATAGACATATCGAAATGATTGTACGTCAAGTAACATCAAAAGTGTTGGTTTCAGAAAATGGAATGTCTAATGTCTTTTTACCTAGAGAATTAATTGGATTATTACGAGCCGAACGAGCAGGACGTGCTTTGGATGAAGCAATCTTTTATCGGGCAATCCTATTGGGAATAACAAGAGCCTCTCTAAATACTCAAAGTTTCATATCTGAAGCAAGTTTTCAAGAAACCGCTCGAGTTTTAGCAAAAGCTGCTCTGCGAGGTCGTATTGATTGGTTGAAAGGTCTGAAAGAAAATGTTGTTCTGGCAAGAATTCTACCTATTGGTACCGGATTGAAAAAAAGTTTATATTCTTCAAGACAAGATAAGAACTTTGCTTTAGAAAAAAAAATAGAAAATCTATTTGAGTTGGAAATGAGAGATATTATGTTACATCATAAAGAATTATTATGATAAAGAATTTTTTTCTTCTGATGTGATAAAAAATCTAAATCAAGAGGTGGAGAATACCACCTTTCCTGAATCATTTTTAAACTTAAACACAGAAAGCACAAATCCAATAAGCGGCGATTCCCCTTAATCTTAATCAACAGATCAAAGGAATAGCAAAGACCTAAGACCTAACCAAGATAATAAAGATTATCAAAGAAATCTATGATATAAGAAATCAATAATATAAGAAATCAATAATATAAGAAATCCATAATAATAATATAAGAAATCCATAATATCCATAAAAAAGGGAGGTAGAAAAAAGATGAAAAAAAAGAAAAAAAATGGCAGTGCCATATAAATCCACAATATCCATAGAGAGGAGAAGTACAAAGAAGATGAAAAAAAAGAAAAAAAATGGCAGTGCTAGAAAAGATAACAATGAAAAAGAGCAATTTGTTTATGAGGGAACTGTGGTGGAACCGATCAAAGATATCATGTTCCACGTACGTTTGCACCATAATAGTCAAACTGTTCTGGGTTATCTATCTGGCAATATGCGCCGTAATCGTATACGTGTGTTACTAGGGGATAGAGTGAAGATACAAATAAGCGAATTCGATTCAAAAAAAGGAAGAATTTTTTATCGATTTCCTCCTCTATCAAAGCAGACTAGGATAGAACAAACTCATAATGATCATCAAACAATGGAGAATAGCGCCTCTCCTGAATCATTCTTAAACTTAAAAAAAGAAAGCACAAATCCAATAAGCAACGATTCCCCTCAATCAACAGATCAAAGGAATAGCAAAGACACAAAGTTTAACCAAGATGAGACAGATTAGGTTCTTAATTCTCTTTCTGGGACCTAATAAAGAGTTTTTCATCTCAATAAAAAAAATATAAAAAATAGATATAGATTAGATGAGTTTTATTTTTTCCCAATGAATTCAAAAAAAAAAATAAGAAATATGAAAATTGGAGCATCTGTTCGTAAAATTTGTCAAAGATGTCGATTAGTTCGTAGGCGTAGACAACTTACAGTGATTTGTCCCAATTTGAAACATAAAAAAAGGCAAGGTTAATATTTCTCATTCAAAAAAACCTTTCTTTATAAATTTTTGATCACTTTGTTGAACGATTTTTTTTTGATACAGGAAGAAAAGGAAAAAGTTTTTTTTGCTGGAATGGTACTATCTCTAATAATATTTTGCATATTATTTTAATAAATAACATTAAATTTAATAATTAAAGAAGATTTAATAATGAAGAACATTGAAGAATTAAAAAAAAGGAAAGAGAGGGATTCGAACCCTCGGTAAACAAAAGCCTACATAGCAGTTCCAATGCTACGCCTTCAACCACTCGGCCATCTCTCCTATATTATAATTTATATAATATATTATAATATTCTTAAATAGAACTATTCCATGTATCAAATAAAAGAAAAAGGAATGAAGACAAGAAATCATGGATTTTCACCTTTCTTTATTCAAGAATATATTCTTTATTAAAAAATATATGAATATGAAAAAGTAAAATAATGAGTATGAAATGAGTATAAAATTCGAATCAGAGTCAATCAAATAAGTATTTCAAAAAATTGTTTTTTTGTCATGTATCCATGGTGAATTACCGGTAGAAGGTTCCATCGGAACAATTATTAAAGGCACCTCGCTTAAAAAAAAAAAATAAAAGAAAAGGAAATAGGAGATAAAATAGAAAATAACTAATAAATTCATAAAGAATCTACCAATAATTCAAAAAATAATTCTTTGAATTATTTTGCAAATTCAAGAGATTCTTATGGCAATTCTAATAGATATCCACATTAAAATTATCCTTTTTCTGTGTTCTTTTCCATGGATTTTAGAGATTCTTATACAGAATGAGAATTTTGATACAATAAAGATGTTTACTCTGTTGAACATGATTATCAAAAGAAAGTTCTCTGATTTCATTAAATATGATTTTATGAAAAAAAAAATATTTTTTTACTCTTTTTTTCACTATTTTTTCTTTTTTTTCTCATAAAAAAAAAACAAAAAATAGTGGAAATCCAAGAGAAATGCAAGTGGAAGCAGAAGAAATGTTTGAACTTCGTAACACAATTGCGGAAATTTATGGACAAAATACTGGTCAACCTATAAATGTTATACAGAATGATCTGGAAAGAGATACTTTTATGTCCACAACCGAAGCTCAAGATTATGCTATTATCGATCATATAGCAATTGAAAAAAATCCTTGATGATCGGAGTTTTTTTTCTCAATTGATAGGAGAATGGGATATCATTCAATTTTTTTCTATCCTATACAAGAACTTTTTGTTTTTGTATAGGATACATCAAAATTTTTTGGTATCCTAAATATAGGATATTCAAGTTGGTGAATTGAAAAAAAAAAAGAAAACAGATTCATTTCTTCCTTTAACTATTTTTTTTTACTAATCTGATATTTTTTGATCATTCGAATCAGAGTCAATCAAATAAGTATTTCTAAAAATTGTTTAGAGTTTTTGTCATGTATCAATGGTGAATTACCGGTAGAAGGTTCCATCGGAACAATTATTAAAGGCACCTCGCTTAAAAAAAAAAAATAAAAGAAAAGGAAATGGGAGAGAAAATGACAAGAAGATATTGGAACATCAATTTGGAAGAGATGATTGAAGCAAGAGTTCATTTAGGTAATAATAAAAAGAGATGGAATCCTAGAATAACTCCTTATATCCTTGCAAAGGACAAATACAAACGTAAAGCTATACATATTCTAAATCTTACTAAAACTGCTCGTTTTTTATCAGAAGCTTGTGATTTACTTTTTGAGGCAGCAAGTAAAAAAAAAAACATTTTAATAGTTGGTACTAAACAATTACCAGAAAAAGTCGCGGATTCAGTAGCGTTGGCTGCAAAAAGGGCTCGATGTCATTATGTTAATAAAAAATGGTTTCGTGGTATGTTAACAAATTGGGTCATTACGCGAAGGAAACTTCATAAGTTAAGGGACTTAAAAGCATTAGAAAAGATGGGCAAATTAAACTCTCTTCGCAAAAGAGATGCAGCAATCTTGAAAAGAAAATTAGCTACTTTGCAAAGATATCTCGGCGGAATTAAATATATGCAGAAGTTACCTGATATTGTGATTATCATTGATCAGCAAAGAGAATATATAGCTCTTCGAGAATGTATTATTTTGGGTATTCCGACAATTTGCTTAATCGATACAGATTGTGATCCAGATCTGGTGGATATTCCAATTCCAGCCAACGATAATGATACAGTTTCAATTCGATGGATTCTTAATAAATTAGTGTCCGCAATTTGCGAGGGTCATTCTAGCTATGTTATATAAAGAATCATTATATATGAAGAACTATATTATATATAACCATAACCACTTCAATAAAGAATTCTAAGATTTCTGAATTGCTAATATTCTTTGTTATTAAGAAAATTTTTGTTAATAATTTTCTTATAGGCTAGGCCAACATAAGCATAATATTAATTAAGCATAATATTAATCCAATTTGTTTTCTCACTGTTACTAAAAAGAGTGAAATGTTACTAAAAAGAGTGAAAAGAATCCCCTTAATATTAATAAAGGGGATTATTCTTGAAATTATTAGTAGATTAATTTTCAGGTTTCATTATTCAAAATGAAATTCTTTCATTATTCAAAATGAAATTCAATTAAAAAAAATTTTTTTGTCCGTTACAGACTTTTAATTTCATCATAATCATAGTTTTGAAAAATCTTATTCATTTAAAAAAAAATAAAAAAATAACTGGCTGGTAAGTATTTTAAGGTATTATATCCCGATAACATGTTATTCACATATATAATATAATATAATATAATATAGATATATAAATAATGTATAAATATGAATTTGCACGAACGAATAAAACAGAGTGAGTTGGACTCACTCAAAGTCAAAGAGCAGATAAAAGATGATATTAAGGGATTTATTAGCATGATTACTTTTAATCAAAATGAAAATAATGCTCTTTTTGAAAAAATTCATAAAGTTTCACCCAATTCTAGAAACACAGTATCTTTTGAATTGGTTGTTATGTTTCTGACAGGGATTAGAGACATTTGTGAAGGAAAATCAATATCTTTTGAGGAGAAAATCCTTATAGATTTAGAAGAAACGGATGGGGCTTGGAGAAAAATTGCTCCAAATCTAACATATATATTTTCTATAAAAAAAAAGATAGATGCTTTCCTTTTTAAATTAAAGGAAAGTCAACTTATTTTTAATTTGGAGGAGGAACCAAATATCCAAATTCCATTTTTGTTTGATTTTCTGGAAAAGGTTCTTTTGGATGACGAGACTTTATAGTCATTTCTTTTCGAGATTCTGTTATATGATATAGACAATATAATTGTCCCTTTTGTTTTACGATTTAATTTATTAATAAAAATTGTCTTTTTTATCTATTATAATTAGAGAAACTCTATTAGAAAAAAAAGACGATTATCCAGTTTAAAAAGATTTTTCTAAAAGCTAAAAGGAAGAGTGATAGAAAGAACAAGATAAGTTAACACACAAAAAAGACATTTCAAATTCTCTTTTCTATCTTCCATTCTAATAAATAATGGAATATCTTTCGATTTTTATTTGATTGTATAAAGAAAGATACTATGTTCTATGAAAGTAGACTTATATGAAGTATTTTATGATAGCTTCAAATATATATTAAATATATTAAACAAGTTCGATCCTGCTTCAAAAAAAAATATTGATAAATGACATCATGGCTAACATTTAAAACTATATTAAAAATATTCTATTCATAATACTGAGAAGGTATTTTCCTTTTCCAAGATCTAAAAAAAGTCCGTTGGGCACCTGATGATTATGTCATAATAAATTTGAACACTTGCCTCGAATTGACTCAATATCATAATTGCTCTAGTAAATAACTAACTAGTTTAGTGAATAACTTAAAAAAAAGATGGATGATAGATAGAAAATAACTAATCATATCATAAGGAAACAATCCATCTTTTATAAGTTCATTAAAAACTTGACTCTTGGCAGGTCTCTTTGTATGTGTTGTCCGGAA